GCTAGCGTAGCTTAATTCAAAGCGTAACACTGAAGATGTTAAGATGGGCCCTAGAAAGCTCCGCATGCACAAAGGCATGGTCCCGACCTTACCATCAGCTCTAACCCAACTTACACATGCAAGTCTCCGCAACCCCGTGAGTAGGCCCTTAATCCCCTGCCCGGGGACGAGGAGCAGGCATCAGGCACAAATCTTTGGCCCAAGACGCCAAGCCCAGCCACACCCCCAAGGGAATTCAGCAGTGATAAATATTAAGCCATAAGTGAAAACTTGACTTAGTCAGGGCTAAGAGGGCCGGTAAAACTCGTGCCAGCCGCCGCGGTTAAACGAGAGGCCCTAGTTGATGGAACAACGGCGTAAAGGGTGGTTAAGGATAGTGAGACAATAAAGTCGAATGGCCCTTTGGCTGTCATACGCTTCTGGGAGCCTGAAGCCCACTATACGAAAGTAGCTTTAATAGCGTCCACCTGACCCCACGAAAACTGAGAAACAAACTGGGATTAGATACCCCACTATGCTCAGTTATAAACCCAGACGTCCAACTACAATAGGCGTCCGCCTGGGTACTACGAGCATTAGCTTGAAACCCAAAGGACCTGACGGTGCCTCAGACCCCCCTAGAGGAGCCTGTTCTAGAACCGATAACCCCCGTTGAACCTCACCGCTTCTAGCCATCCCAGCCTATATACCGCCGTCGTCAGCTTACCCTATGAAGGTAATAAAAGTAAGCAAAATGGGCACAGCCCAGAACGTCAGGTCGAGGTGTAGCGTACGGAGCGGGAAGAAATGGGCTACATTTTCTACAATAGAACACTACGGATGTGCAACATGAAATAGTGCTTGAAGGAGGATTTAGAAGTAAAGAGGAAGCAACGTGTCCTCTTGAACCCGGCTCTGAGGCGCGTACACACCGCCCGTCACTCTCCCCTGTCAAAATGCAATCAAGTTACCTAACACCTAAGCTCTGACAAGGGGAGGCAAGTCGTAACATGGTAAGTGTACCGGAAGGTGCACTTGGATAAATTCAGGGCGTGGCTGAGCTAGCTAAGCATCTCACTTACACCGAGAAGACATCCATGCAAATTGGATCACCCTGAGCCAACTAGCTAGCTTAATTACCCAGATAATTTAACAATATTTATAACAATGGCAAGACTTAACCTCACAAATTAAACCATTTTTATACCTTAGTATGGGAGACAGAAAAGGTTCAACTGAGCAATAGAAAAAGTACCGCAAGGGAAAGCTGAAAGAGAAATGAAACAACCCATATAAGCACTGAATAACAAAGACTAGACCTTGTACCTTTTGCATCATGATTTAGCCAGTACCCTCAAGCAAGGAGATCCTTAGTTTGATACCCCGAAACCAGGTGAGCTACCCCGAGACAGCCTATAACTTAGGGCTAACCCGTCTCTGTGGCAAAAGAGTGGGAAGAGCTCCGGGTAGAAGTGACAGACCTACCGAACCTGGTGATAGCTGGTTGCCTAAGAAATGAATAGAAGTTCAGCCTCGCATACCCTTAATCGAAAGACACATTATCAAGAAATTTTATGGAAACATGTGAGAGTTAGTTAAAGGGGGTACAGCCCCTTTAACAAAGGATACAACCTTGACAGGAGGATAAAGATCATAGTAAGTAAAATATACTGTTCTAGTGGGCCTGAAAGCAGCCATCTAAATAGAAAGCGTTAAAGCTCGGACAGAAAAGCGTTTATTATCCCGATAGAAAATCTTACTCCCCTAATTATATTAGGCCGACCCATGCCCCCATGGGTGAGATTATGCTAGAATGAGTAACAAGAAGACCTCATCTTCTCCCGCCGCAAGTGTAAACCAGATCGGACCCGCCACTGGAATTTAACGAGCCCAACCACAGAGGGCACTGTGAATAATAAAAACCTCAAGAAGAACTCACAACTAAGTAATCGTTAACCCCACACTGGAGCGGCGCTAAGGGAAAGACTAAAAGAAGGGGAAGGAACTCGGCAAACACAAGCCTCGCCTGTTTACCAAAAACATCGCCTCCTGCAACACAGAGTATAGGAGGTCCAGCCTGCCCAGTGACTACGGGTTCAACGGCCGCGGTATATTGACCGTGCAAAGGTAGCGCAATCACTTGTCTTTTAAATAAAGACCTGTATGAATGGCTAGACGAGGGCTTAACTGTCTCCCCCCTCCAGTCAGTGAAATTGATCTATCCGTGCAGAAGCGGGTATAATTCTACAAGACGAGAAGACCCTTTGGAGCTTAAGGTACAAAGTTCAGTCACGTCAAACAACTTAATAAATAAGCCAGAACTTAGTGATCATGAAACTTTACCTTCGGTTGGGGCGACCACGGAGGAAAGACAAGCCTCCGAGTGGACTGGGCCAAACCCCTAAAGCCAAGAGAAACATCTTTAAGCCGCAGAACATCTGACCAATAATGATCCGGCTCAGAAGCCGATCAACGAACCAAGTTACCCTAGGGATAACAGCGCAATCCTCTCCCAGAGCCCATATCGACGAGAGGGTTTACGACCTCGATGTTGGATCAGGACATCCTAGTGGTGCAGCCGCTATTAAGGGTTCGTTTGTTCAACGATTAAAGTCCTACGTGATCTGAGTTCAGACCGGAGCAATCCAGGTCAGTTTCTATCTGTAACGCTACTTTTCCTAGTACGAAAGGATCGGAAAAGAGGGGCCCATACTTGACGCACGCCCCACCCCTAATTCATGAAAACAAATAAATTAAATAAGGGAGGGCCTAGACCCCTGCCGCCCAAGATAAGGGCATACTGGGATGGCAGAGCGTGGTAAATTGCATAAGGCCTAAGCCCTTGAAACCAGAGGTTCAAATCCTCTTCCCAGTTTATGCTTGACACCTTAATAATTCACCTAATTAATCCGCTCGCTTACATTGTCCCCATTCTATTGGCCGTGGCATTCTTAACCTTGCTTGAGCGAAAGGTCTTGGGCTATATACAGTTCCGAAAAGGACCTAACGTGGTCGGACCCTACGGCTTACTCCAACCTATCGCCGACGGAGTTAAGCTATTTATTAAAGAGCCTGTTCGCCCTTCTACATCATCCCCATTCTTATTTCTTGCTACCCCCATCCTTGCACTCACCTTAGCCCTGACCCTTTGAGCCCCCATCCCTATGCCCCACCCAGTAATTAATCTGAACTTGGGTATTCTGTTCATCTTAGCACTATCAAGCCTTGCAGTTTATTCTATCCTTGGTTCAGGGTGGGCATCGAATTCGAAATATGCACTCATCGGAGCCCTGCGGGCAGTTGCCCAAACAATTTCATATGAGGTAAGCCTCGGACTTATCATTCTTTCGGTAATCATCTTTTCTGGGGGCTATACCCTCCAAACATTTAGTACAGCCCAAGAAGCTGTATGACTAATTGTCCCGGCCTGACCACTGGCGGCAATGTGATACATCTCTACTCTTGCAGAGACCAATCGGGCTCCCTTTGACCTAACAGAAGGTGAGTCAGAGCTTGTCTCAGGCTTTAACGTTGAGTATGCAGGAGGCCCTTTCGCCTTATTCTTCCTCGCCGAGTACGCCAACATCCTGCTGATAAACACCCTCTCTGCAGTCCTATTTCTAGGAACATCCTACTTTCCTACCATCCCTGAACTAACTACAGTTGGACTCATGATCAAAGCCGCACTTCTATCCGTAATATTCCTATGGGTCCGGGCCTCTTACCCCCGGTTCCGATATGACCAGCTCATGCACCTTGTGTGGAAGAACTTTCTTCCACTAACACTAGCCCTCGTGTTGTGACATGTCTCCCTCCCGATTGCACTGGCGGGCCTTCCCCCACAGCTGTAGCTCAGGAACTGTGCCCGAGTGCCCAGGGACCACTTTGATAGAGTGGCTTACAGGGGTTAAAATCCCCTCAGTTCTTAGAGAGAAGGGGATCGAACCCATGCTCAAGAGATCAAAACTCTTAGTGCTTCCTTTACACCACTTTCTACGATGGGGTCAGCTAAATAAGCTTTCGGGCCCATACCCCGAACATGACGGTTAAAATCCCTCCTCCATCAATGAATCCTTACGTACTAGCTACGCTTCTCTCCAGCCTTGGCCTAGGGACCACCCTCACCTTCGCCAGCTCACATTGATTACTAGCCTGAATGGGACTTGAAATTAATACGTTAGCAATTGTTCCTCTAATGGCGCAACACCATCACCCTCGCGCAGTAGAAGCTACTACAAAGTATTTCCTTATTCAAGCCACTGCAGCCGCCGTGATCCTATTTGCAGGCACAACTAACGCATGATTTACAGGGCAGTGGAGTGTACTTAACATATCGGACCCAATCGCCACAACAATGCTCCTTGCCGCACTATCACTTAAAATTGGACTGGCACCCATACATTTCTGAATGCCTGAGGTACTACAAGGGCTAGACTTGTTGACAGGACTAATTCTATCTACCTGACAAAAACTCGCCCCATTCGCCCTCATTATTCAAACATTCCAAGCGTTCGACCCACTCCTCCTTACGGCCCTTGGTCTTACATCCACTTTGGTGGGGGGATGGGGAGGATTGAACCAGACCCAACTACGAAAAGTCTTAGCTTATTCCTCAATCGCACACATAGGTTGGATAATTATTGTCCTTCAGCATGCCCCTTACCTCACTTTTCTTGCACTACTAACATATATTTTAATAACATCCGCGGCGTTCCTCACACTGAAGCTTTCGTATGCCACAAAGGTTGGAACCTTAGCAACCACCTGATCCAAGAGCCCCCTTCTAACGGCCACGGCCACCCTCGTATTGTTGTCCCTCGGAGGCCTGCCCCCACTTACCGGGTTCATACCAAAATGATTGATTTTACAAGAACTGACAAAGCAAGACCTCCCCCTTACTGCAACTGTGATAGCTCTTGCTGCCCTAATCAGCCTGTACTTTTACTTACGACTTTGCTACGCAATAGCTCTTACCATCTCCCCTAATACTGTTACCTCAACCACCCCTTGGCGAACTCAAACAAGTCAGATCTCCATTCCCCTAGCCTTGTCCACCGTAATAGCTCTCGGCCTCTTGCCCATAACTCCCACTATAGTAATACTCGTTATCTAGGGGCTTAGGATAGCATCAGACCGGGAGCCTTCAAAGCTCTAAGCAGAAGTGAAAATCTTCTAGCCCCTGATAAGCCCCTGATAAGCCCCTGATAAGACCTACAAGAGTTTATCTTGCATCTTCTGAATGCAAATCAAATGTTTTTATTAAACTAAGGCCTTTCTAGATGGGAAGGCCTCGATCCTACAAACTCTTAGTTAACAGCTAAGCGCTCAAGCCAGCGAGCATCCATCTACTTTCCCGCCGTTTACCTGGTAAGGCGGGAAAGCCCCGGCGGGCTATTAACCTGCGTCTCTGGATTTGCAATCCAACGTGGTCACTCCACCACGGGGCTTGATAGGAAGAGGACTTAAACCTCTGTCTTCGGGGCTACAACCCACCGCCTAAACGCTCGGCTACCCTACCTGTGGCAATTACACGCTGATTCTTTTCAACAAATCACAAAGACATTGGTACCCTTTACTTAGTATTTGGTGCCTGAGCTGGGATGGTAGGAACCGCTTTAAGCCTCCTCATTCGAGCTGAATTAAGTCAACCTGGCTCACTTCTAGGCGATGATCAGATTTACAATGTAATTGTTACTGCTCACGCCTTTGTAATAATTTTCTTTATAGTAATACCGATTCTTATCGGGGGGTTCGGGAACTGACTTGTGCCTCTAATGATTGGGGCACCTGATATAGCATTTCCACGAATGAATAACATAAGCTTCTGACTTCTACCCCCATCATTTCTCTTACTACTAGCTTCCTCTGGTGTTGAGGCCGGGGCTGGAACTGGGTGAACTGTCTACCCCCCACTTGCGGGTAATCTTGCTCACGCAGGAGCATCAGTAGACCTCACAATCTTCTCTCTGCACCTGGCGGGTGTATCCTCAATTTTGGGAGCAGTTAATTTCATTACTACGATTATTAACATGAAACCCCCAGCAATTTCCCAATATCAGACACCTCTCTTCGTATGGGCCGTGCTTGTAACTGCCGTACTTCTACTCCTCTCATTGCCCGTGCTAGCTGCCGGGATTACTATACTTCTCACAGATCGTAATCTTAACACCACATTCTTTGACCCAGCAGGAGGGGGTGACCCTATTCTGTACCAGCACTTATTTTGGTTCTTCGGCCACCCGGAGGTTTACATTCTTATTTTACCTGGGTTTGGAATTATTTCACACGTTGTAGCCTACTACGCGGGTAAAAAAGAACCATTTGGCTATATGGGAATAGTCTGAGCAATGATGGCCATTGGCCTCCTAGGATTTATTGTCTGAGCCCACCACATGTTTACTGTCGGAATGGATGTAGACACCCGCGCCTACTTCACGTCTGCGACAATAATTATCGCCATCCCAACTGGTGTTAAAGTCTTTAGCTGACTTGCCACACTCCACGGGGGCTCAATTAAATGAGAAACTCCTCTACTATGAGCCCTCGGGTTTATCTTCCTATTTACCGTTGGGGGATTAACAGGAATTGTCCTTGCTAACTCATCACTTGACATTGTTCTCCACGACACATACTATGTCGTTGCTCACTTCCACTATGTCTTATCAATAGGAGCTGTCTTCGCTATTATGGCAGCATTTGTTCACTGATTTCCGCTATTTTCAGGATACACCCTTAACGATACTTGAACAAAAATTCACTTTGCTGTAATGTTTATTGGTGTAAACCTCACATTCTTCCCACAACATTTCCTAGGTCTGGCAGGGATACCACGACGATATTCGGACTACCCGGATGCCTACGCTCTATGAAACACAGTATCATCCATCGGCTCACTCGTCTCACTAGTAGCGGTAATTATGTTCTTATTTATCTTATGAGAGGCCTTCGCCGCCAAACGAGAAGTGTCTTCAGTAGAACTAACAATGACAAATGTAGAATGATTACATGGCTGCCCTCCACCATACCATACATTCGAGGAACCAGCATTTGTTCAAGTTCAATCAAACTAACGAGAAAGGGAGGAATTGAACCCCCATGTACTGGTTTCAAGCCAGTCACATAACCACTCTGTCACTTTCTTATGAGACATTAGTAAATATGAATATTACATCACTTTGTCAAGGTGAAATCGCAGGTTAAACTCCTGCATGTCTTAACTTTCATGGCTCACCCCGCCCAACTAGGATTCCAAGACGCAGCATCACCTGTTATAGAGGAACTCCTCCACTTTCACGACCACGCCCTAATAATTGTATTTCTAATTAGCACAATAGTACTTTACATTATTGTCGCAATAGTTTCCACTAAGCTTACTAATAAGTACATCCTAGACTCCCAAGAAATCGAGATTGTATGAACAGTCTTACCAGCAGTTATTCTAGTGCTAATTGCTCTGCCCTCCCTTCGGATTTTATATCTTATAGATGAGGTTAATGACCCCCACTTAACGATTAAAGCCATAGGACATCAATGGTATTGAAGTTATGAATACACGGACTATGAAGACCTAGGATTTGACTCGTATATAGTCCCTACCCAAGATCTTACGCCAGGACAATTTCGGCTTCTAGAAACAGACCATCGGATAGTAGTCCCAATAGAGTCACCAATCCGTGTCCTAGTCTCCGCTGAGGACGTATTGCACTCCTGGGCTATCCCATCTCTCGGTGTAAAGATAGATGCAGTACCTGGACGATTGAACCAGACTGCCTTTATTACCTCACGACCAGGTGTATTCTACGGACAATGCTCTGAAATTTGCGGCGCCAACCACAGCTTTATGCCCATTGTAGTCGAAGCCGTTCCATTAGAACATTTCGAAAGCTGGTCCACACTGATGTTAGAAGACGCCTCACTAGGAAGCTAATTATTGGACAAAGCGTTGGCCTTTTAAGCCAAAGTTTGGTGCTTACCGACCACCCCTAGTGACATGCCCCAGCTCAACCCTAGCCCCTGATTTGCAATTCTAGTATTCTCATGATTTATCTTCCTAACTATTATCCCAACCAAAGTTTTGAACCACTTAACACCTAATGAACCAGCCCCAATAAGTGAAGAGAAACATAAAACCGACTCCTGAAACTGACCATGATAACAAGCTTCTTCGACCAGTTTGCAAGCCCCTACTTTCTAGGTATCCCACTCATTGCTGTTGCAATCGCACTTCCATGGGTATTATTCCCAACCCCTTCATCTCGCTGAATGAATAGCCGACTCACCACGCTTCAGGCATGATTTATTAACCGTTTTACTAATCAGTTACTCATGCCCTTAAGCACAGGGGGACATAAGTGGGCCCTACTATTTGCCTCCTTGATACTGTTCCTCATCACTATTAATATACTGGGACTACTACCATATACTTTTACCCCAACAACACAACTGTCGTTAAATATAGGGCTTGCCATGCCACTATGGCTTGCCACAGTTATTATTGGGATGCGAAATCAACCAACGGTTGCCCTTGGACACCTACTGCCCGAAGGAACTCCTATTCCTTTGATCCCTGTACTGATTATCATCGAAACAATTAGTCTATTCATCCGACCATTAGCCCTAGGGGTCCGGCTCACAGCCAACTTAACTGCAGGCCACCTTCTTATCCAACTTATCGCCACGGCTGTATTTGTTCTTCTACCTATGATACCTACCGTGGCATTCCTTACAGCTGCCGTTCTCTTCCTTTTAACACTTCTAGAAGTTGCGGTAGCAATAATCCAAGCCTACGTCTTTGTACTACTCCTAAGCTTATACCTCCAGGAAAACGTTTAATGGCCCACCAAGCGCATGCATATCATATGGTTGATCCTAGCCCATGACCACTAACCGGAGCCGTTGGTGCCCTGCTGATAACATCTGGCCTGGCAATCTGGTTTCACTTCCACTCCGTAACGCTGATAACCCTTGGGTTAGTTCTCTTACTCCTTACGATATTCCAGTGATGACGTGATGTTATTCGAGAAGGGACCTTCCAGGGCCACCACACGCCTCCGGTACAGAAAGGGCTGCGATACGGGATAATCCTATTTATTACCTCTGAGGTCTTCTTTTTCTTAGGCTTCTTCTGAGCCTTCTACCACTCAAGCCTGGCCCCAACACCTGAACTAGGAGGATGCTGACCCCCCACCGGGATTATTACATTAGACCCCTTTGAAGTGCCGCTGCTCAATACGGCCGTATTACTAGCATCTGGGGTAACAGTTACATGAGCCCACCACAGCATCATAGAAGGTGAACGAAAACAAGCCATTCAATCTCTTGCACTTACTATTCTGCTAGGGTTCTATTTCACTGCCCTTCAAGCAATGGAGTATTATGAGGCGCCTTTTACAATCGCAGATGGAGTCTACGGCTCAACGTTCTTTGTAGCCACAGGGTTCCATGGACTACATGTAATTATTGGCTCAACCTTCTTAGCCGTATGTCTTCTCCGCCAAATCCAATACCACTTTACATCCGAACACCACTTTGGCTTCGAAGCCGCTGCCTGATACTGACACTTTGTTGACGTAGTATGGTTATTCCTTTACGTATCGATCTATTGATGAGGCTCATATCTTTCTAGTATTAAAGTTAGTACAAGTGACTTCCAATCATTTAGTCTTGGTTAAATCCCAAGGAAAGATAATGAACTTGATTACAACTATTTTAATCATTACCATAGCCCTATCATCAGTCCTAGCCATTGTATCTTTCTGACTACCACAGATAACCCCAGATGCAGAAAAGCTTTCGCCCTATGAGTGTGGATTTGACCCATTGGGATCAGCCCGTCTACCGTTCTCCCTGCGGTTCTTTTTAGTAGCAATCCTATTCCTCCTATTTGACTTAGAAATTGCCCTCCTTCTCCCATTACCATGAGGTGATCAACTCCACAGCCCGACCGGAACATTCTTTTGAGCTACCACAGTCTTGGTCCTTTTAACCCTTGGGCTAATTTATGAATGAACTCAAGGGGGCTTAGAATGAGCAGAATAGGGCGCTAGTCTAAACAAGACCTCTGATTTCGGCTCAGAAGATTGTGGTTAAAGTCCACGGCCCCCTTATGACACCAGTACATTTCAGCTTTACCTCAGCATTTATTTTAGGCCTTATAGGACTAGCATTCCATCGCACCCACCTACTCTCCGCACTCTTGTGCCTAGAAGGAATAATATTATCCCTGTTTATCGCACTAGCCCTATGAACACTGCAATTCGAATCCACGAGCTTCTCTACCGCCCCCATGCTATTGCTAGCTTTTTCTGCCTGTGAAGCGAGTACAGGTCTTGCACTTCTAGTAGCCACAGCTCGCACCCACGGCACTGACCGCCTACAAAACCTTAATCTCCTACAATGCTAAAAGTTTTGATCCCCACGATTATACTATTTCCAACGATCTGACTGGCCTCTCCTAAGTGATTGTGAACAGTGACCGCTACTCACGCCCTCTTCATTGCCTTAATCAGCCTCACATGACTCGGCTGAGCCTCGGAGGCTGGATGAACTTCATCCAGCCCCTATTTAGCCACTGACCCCTTATCAATACCTCTCTTAGTTCTGACATGTTGACTCCTTCCCTTAATACTCTTAGCTAGCCAAAATCACATCAACCCTCAGCCCATCATCCGTCAACGACTTTATATTGCACTCCTCACTTCGCTACAAACTTTCCTGATCATGGCCTTCGGCGCCACAGAAATCATTATGTTCTATATCATATTCGAAGCCACTCTTATCCCTACCCTTGTAATTATTACTCGCTGGGGAAATCAAACCGAACGCCTAAACGCAGGTACCTATTTCTTATTCTACACACTAATCGGGTCCCTCCCCCTATTGGTCGCCTTACTCCTCCTGCAACAGTCTACAGGAACCTTATCTCTATTAATTATCCAGTATTCACCTCCGATGCTGGTCGGCTCCTGAAGTCATAAAATCTGATGAGCAGGCTGCCTAATCGCCTTCCTGGTTAAAATGCCACTCTATGGCGTACATCTCTGGTTGCCCAAAGCACACGTAGAGGCCCCTGTTGCCGGGTCTATGGTCCTGGCAGCGGTTCTACTGAAACTTGGGGGCTATGGTATAATACGAATGATAATAATGCTAGATCCGCTCTCTAAAGACCTGATCTACCCATTTATTATCCTAGCACTTTGAGGCATTATCATGACAGGCTCAATTTGTCTACGACAGACTGATCTTAAGTCACTGATTGCCTACTCTTCTGTGAGTCACATAGGCCTTGTAGCAGGAGGAATTTTAGTCCAAACTCCCTGAGGTTTCACGGGGGCAACTATCCTTATAATTGCCCACGGCCTAGTGTCCTCCATGCTATTCTGCTTGGCGAACACGGCTTACGAACGAACCCATAGCCGGACTATACTTCTCGCTCGAGGCCTCCAGGTGATTTTCCCATTAACAGCAGTCTGATGATTCGTCGCAAATCTGGCGAACCTAGCCCTTCCCCCGCTTCCTAACTTAATGGGAGAACTTATGATTATCACAACCCTCTTTAGCTGATCCCCTTGAACCATCGCACTTACCGGATTGGGAACCCTAATTACTGCAGCCTACTCTCTTTATATATTTTTAATGTCTCAACGTGGCCCAACACCACATCATGTCCTTAAAATTACACCTATCCACACCCGGGAACATCTACTGATGGCTCTTCACTTTATTCCGCTAATTCTCCTGATTACAAAGCCAGAGCTTATGTGAGGGTGGTGTTACTAGTAAGTATAGTTTAAACAAAACATCAGATTGTGATTCTGGAAACAGGGGTTAAAGTCCCCTTACTCACCAAGGAAGGACAGAAACCAGTAAGTGCTGCTAATACTTATGCCCCGAGGTTAAAATCCTCGGCTTCTTTACGCTTCTGAAGGATAACAGCTCATCCGTTGGTCTTAGGAACCAAAAACTCTTGGTGCAAATCCAAGCGGAAGCTATGACCTCAACAACCCTCGTCATGTCCACCTCATTCCTTCTAATTATTACAATCCTTGTCTTGCCTCTGCTCATAACTCTAAGCCCAAACCCCCAAAAACCTGACTGAGCAAATACCTATGTGAAAAATGCCGTCAACACTGCATTCTTCGTGAGCCTGGTACCACTCATAGTATACCTAAGCCAAGGGGCAGAGAATATTACTACAAATTGGCAGTGGATAAACACGCAAATATTCGACGCTAACATTAGCTTTAAATTTGACTACTACTCCCTTATCTTCACCCCTATCGCCCTCTTCGTCACTTGGTCTATTTTGGAATTCGCGCTGTGATACATACATTCTGACCCTAACATAAACCGATTCTTCAAATACTTACTGCTATTCTTGGTAGCCATAATCATTCTTGTTACAGCAAATAATTTATTCCAACTATTTATCGGGTGGGAGGGGGTAGGTATTATGTCTTTCCTGCTCATTGGTTGGTGACACGGCCGAGCGGACGCCAACACCGCAAGCCTCCAAGCGGTAATTTATAACCGGGTGGGGGATATCGGCCTTATCCTAGCCATGGCCTGGTTTGCCATAAATCTCAACTCTTGAGAAATACAACAAATCTTCGCTCTATCAGAAAACTACGACATGACAGCCCCACTGGTTGCACTCGTCCTTGCGGCAGCAGGAAAATCGGCCCAATTTGGGCTACACCCATGGCTTCCATCGGCCATAGAGGGCCCGACGCCAGTGTCAGCATTACTCCACTCCAGCACCATAGTCGTTGCGGGCATCTTCCTACTAATTCGCCTCCACCCACTTATAGAGAATAATCAACTGGTCTTATCCGGCTGCTTATGCTTGGGCGCACTTACTACCCTATATACAGCCACCTGCGCACTAACCCAAAATGACATCAAGAAAATTGTCGCCTTCTCCACATCAAGTCAACTTGGCCTTATGATAGTTACAATTGGATTAAACCAACCCCAATTAGCATTCCTCCATATTTGTACACACGCGTTTTTCAAAGCTATGCTCTTCCTTTGCTCAGGCTCTATTATTCACAGCCTAAATGACGAGCAGGACATCCGGAAGATGGGTGGCCTCCACAAACTTCTACCTATCACCTCAACCTGTCTTACAATTGGAAGCCTAGCGCTAGCAGGCACCCCATTCCTCGCCGGATTCTTCTCAAAAGACGCCATTATTGAAGCCCTCAACACTTCCTACCTCAACGCCTGGGCCCTTGTCCTTACGCTTCTTGCCACCTCCTTTACTGCAGTTTACAGCTTCCGAGTCATTTATTTTGTTACCATAGGATCCCCACGGTTCCTTGCATTGTCCCCCATTAACGAAGACAACCCACTTATGGTTCAACCCATTAAACGACTCGCCTGAGGGAGCATTATTGCAGGGCTTATTATTACATCCAACTTTCTGCCCATAAAGACGCCAGTAATAACTATACCTACCCCCCTAAAAGTGGCAGCCCTCACAGTGGGTATTATTGGCCTCCTGACGGCTATAGAACTTGCAGCCAAGACTAACAGCCCCTACAAAACTACCTACAAGAGCTCCACTCACCACTTCTCCAACATGCTCGGATATTTCCCTTCACTAATACACCGGCTCTCGCCAAAAGCCAGCCTCGTTCTCGGACGCTCAACCGCTACTAAGCTTGACCAAACCTGACTTGAAATCACGGGCCCCAAGTCGATCACTTTTACCCAGATGGTGTTAGCACAAGCAGTGACCGATATCTCACGAGGCACAATTAAGAAATTTTTAACAGTGTTCCTTCTAACTATAATCTTAGCAATCACCCTGACTATTATTTAAACCGCTCGAACGGTACCGCGACTCAAGCCCCGAGTCAGCTCTAACACAACTAAAAGTGTTAGAAGTAGTACCCAGGCACAGGTAACTAATATCGCCCCACCAAAAGAGTATATTACAGCCACGCCCCCCACATCCCCCCGTAAAACAGAAAACTCTTTCAGCTCATCAGCAGCTATTCAAGCGCCTTCATGCCATCCCCCTCAGAATACCCCACCTGCAACTACAACCCCTACCGAATACGCTAAAACGTATCCTATTACTGAGCGACTTCCCCAAGCCTCTGGAAAAGGCTCAGCTGCCAACGCTGCTGAGTAAGCAAATACTACGAGCATTCCCCCCAGATAGATTAAAAAGAGGACTAGGGATAAGAAAGGCCCCCCACTACCGATCAATACCCCACATCCCACCCCCGCCGCCACCATTAATCCTAAGGCGGCAAAATATGGTGTAGGATTAGACGCAACAGCAATTAATCCCATAATCAAGGCTATCAATAATAAGGACACGAAGTAACTCATGATTCCCACTCGGACTTTAACCGAGACTAGTGACTTGAAGAGCCACCGTTGTAATTCAACTACAGGAACAGTAATGGCAAGCCTACGGAAAACCCACCCGCTAATGAAAATCGCTAATGATGCACTAGTTGACCTCCCAACACCATCAAATATCTCTGCACTATGGAACTTCGGATCCCTCCTGGGGTTATGCTTAATTACTCAGATCCTAACCGGATTATTCCTAGCAATACATTATACCTCTGACATCTCAACCGCGTTTTCGTCCGTAACACACATTTGCCGAGACGTCAACTACGGCTGACTTATCCGAAACATACATGCCAACGGAGCATCATTTTTCTTTATCTGTATTTATATGCATATCGCCCGGGGCCTCTACTACGGGTCATATCTTTATAAAGAAACCTGAAATATTGGAGTGGTTCTACTCCTCCTCGTTATAATAACAGCCTTTGTAGGCTACGTACTCCCATGGGGTCAGATATCTTTCTGAGGAGCTACAGTCATTACCAATCTTCTCTCAGCAGTACCTTACATAGGAGATACCCTAGTGCAGTGAATTTGAGGGGGCTTCTCGGTAGACAACGCCACCCTGACCCGATTCTTTGCTTTCCACTTCTTGTTTCCCTTCGTCATCGCTGGTGCAACTGTTCTTCACCTGCTTTTCCTACACGAAACAGGGTCAAACAACCCCGCCGGATTAAACTCCGACGCGGATAAGATCTCTTTCCACCCCTACTTCTCCTATAAAGACCTTCTTGGCTTCGTCTTAATACTGTTAGCTCTTACATCACTGACTCTGTTCTCCCCTACCCTGCTTGGTGACCCAGAGAACTTCACCCCTGCGAATCCCCTGGTCACCCCACCACACATCCAACCTGAATGATATTTCTTGTTTGCCTACGCCATCCTGCGATCTATCCCAAACAAATTAGGAGGAGTACTAGCACTGTTATTTAGCATTCTAGTACTATTAGTGGTCCCAATTTTACACACCTCAAAGCAACGAGGACTAACCTTCCGACCTATTACCCAGTTCTTGTTCTGAACCTTGGTTGCAGATATACTCATTCTAACATGAATCGGGGGCATACCTGTAGAACACCCATATATTATTATTGGCCAAGTCGCCTCCGTCCTATACTTCGCATTGTTCCTCCTTCTCACCCCACTTGCAGGGTGAGTGGAGAATAAGGCCCTAAAATGAGCCTGCCCTAGTAGCTTAATTTTTAAAGCGTCGGTCTTGTAATCCGAAGATCGAGGGTTAAACCCCCTCCTAGCGCCCAGAAAAAGGAGACTTTAACTCCCACCCCTGGCTCCCAAAGCCAGGATTCTAACGCTAAACTATTTTCTGATGGACCAATATGGTTACATAATCATGTATAGTACCTCATGTCTAGTAAAGCAACATACCCTTATGCCCTATGCAATGTACCTGAATTGTATGGTCTAACATATCTATGTATTATCACCATTCATTTATATTAACCTAAAAGCAAGTACTAGCATCTAAGACGTGCATAAACCAAATATATGCAATATACTAGGACTATATATGTATTATCACCATTCATTTATATTAACCTAAAAGCAAGTACTAATGTCTAAGACGTACATAAGCATATTATTAAAACTCAGAAATAATTTATCTTAACCCGGGATATAGGTTATTCCCCTAAATATCGCACTCAACATTTTCCTTGAAATAACCAACTACGATTTACTTCGACAATATTAATGCAGTAAGAGACCACCAACCTTGTCATGTAAGGCATATCATGCATGATAGAATCAGGGACATATTATGGAGGGTTGTAAATTATTAACTATTCCTTGCATCTGATTCCCCTGTCACGGGCATGGCATGTTTAATCCACCCTAGTGAGGTATCCTTGCATCTGATTCTTGGTGTAATTACATACTCCTCATTACCCCACATGCCGGGCATTCTTTTATATGCATAAGGTTCTTTTTTTTGGTAACCTTTCACTTACATTTCAGAGTGCAGGCTCAAGTAATATATCAGGGTGGTACATTTCCTTGCATGAGTAAATTAGGTTAATGATTATAAGACATAACTTAAGAATTACATTATACTATATCAAGTGCATAACGTATCTGTACTTCTTCAATTAACCCTGTTATAGATGCCCCCCTCTTCGGTTTTCACGCGACAAACCCCCTTACCCCCTACGCTCAGCAAATCCTGTTCTCCTTGTCAAACCCCGAAAGCAAGGAAGGCTCGAGAGCGCCCAGACTAACAAGTTGAGATATGGGTTAGCCATCCGCATTATATATATATATATATGTGATTATGCCCTAAAAGTGTCCCTGAAAAAAGGCTCAAAAAGCTCTATTGAATCTGCCACTAAATTTTCAATGCTAAAAAATCGAACATTTTATT